AGGTATTCTATAGTTCCTTCCGCGCCAATTTCCAATTCTTGGTCATTGAGATTCATGAGAGATTGGGATTAATATTTAGGGATAGATATTACCTCTCTTTTTCTCCTCTTTCAAATAAATTGAAATGATTGAAGTTTTTCTATTTGGAATCGTCTTAGGTCTAATTCCTATTACTTTGGCTGGATTATTCGTAACTGCATATTTACAATACAGACGCGGTGATCAGTTGGACCTTTGATTGAGTAACATCTTTTTTTTTTTGATTGACCTCCTCCTTAATCTGCAGGGGGTCAAATTCAGGTTGCAGTTCAAGTTAGTGAAGTTGTTTTATTGTGATTCGACATTACAAGAACAGAATCACGCTCTGTAGGATTTGAACCTACGACATCGGGTTTTGGAGACCCACGTTCTACCGAACTGAACTAAGAGCGCTTTCTTATGACAGCAGATACGACTGTCAAGAAAAGGATTCTTTTTGTACCCCCAATACATTTTGCATGCATTGCATATAGTATCATAAAATAAAAGATTATGTCCAATTTTCATCAATCTCAATTGACCCCTCGTTACTGGCCATAGGAAAAATAATAGGTAGGGATGACAGGATTTGAACCCGTGACATTTTGTACCCAAAACAAACGCGCTACCAAGCTGCGCTACATCCCTTTTAATTGTTGTACAGTGTCATTGTAGAGAATCCCTGTCTTGTTTTCCACATCGTTATTTCCTCTATCTATATACAATTTCTCTTGCCATTCCTTCTTTTTGGTCTCATATCTCATATAATAAAAGAATTATATACATATGAAACCTAACGTATAAAAGAATTAATATTTATCGGTAATGCTCAGGAAGAGGGGGTCATCTTTTTCTGTTTTAGGTACAAGTGGATCTCATCTACCGGATCATTGTACATATCCATTTTAGTTCGAGATTCCGCGTACAAATACAAGTGATCTTTAACTACATATGCATCTGATCATATATGTATTCCAATAAAGAAGGAGGATTTTCAATGCGAGATATAAAAACATATCTCTCCGTGGCACCTGTGCTAACTACTCTATGGTTTGGGTCTTTAGCAGGTCTATTGATAGAGATCAATCGTTTATTCCCAGATGCGTTGGTATTCCCCTTTTTTTCATTCTAGTTATTGATATGGGAATGGATGAATGAAGAAGATTAGAGATACAATAAATTCTCTGTGACCAACCCCCCCCCCTTTTTTTTTCAGTTCTTTAGGATAGGAAGGAAAGAGAAAGAATAAAAGTGGATTGAACCTCAGTCAAACTCGGGTTCAGGATAGAATTAATAGAGGTAGAACAGAAATAGAAATGGGGCTCTAGGGCAGGCTGTTCGAGATCATATAAGATAGTAAATGAAATGCTGGGATTAGGAATAATGAATAGTTAGAAATAATTGTATTACTTATGATTTTATTACTTTATTGATTGCATGATTGCAACGAAATCTTTCATAATTGTATTTCGAGTTAGCAACCTATTTTCTATTTCTTTTTCGTTCCTTTCTTCTTCTTCGGTTCGGATCGAAAATAGAAGAATTGAGTGAATCCAAAGGAGGTTCATGGCCAAGGGTAAAGATGTCAGAGGAATAGTTATTTTGCAATGTACCGGTTGTGTCCGAAATGATTTTAATAAAGAATCGCGAGGCACTTCCAGATATATTACTCAAAAGAATCGACACAATACACCTAGTCGATTGGAATTGAGAAAATTCTGTCCTTATTGTTACAAGCATACGATTCATGGGGAGATAAAGAAATAGATCGAACGGAACACGTGTACCATCCTTCCAAGGAACAGGAAGAAATTATATATATATAAACAAATCAAGTCCTATTTCGGTCGGATCCGAAATGAATGAAGAAATGGGATTTTAGAGATAAGGAATAAACCATGGATAAATCCAAGCGACTCTTTCGTAAATCCAAGCGGTCTTTTCGTAGGCGTTTGCCCCCAATTGGATCGGGGGATCGAATTGATTATAGAAACATGAGTTTAATTAGTCAATTTATTAGTGAACAGGGAAAAATATTATCTAGACGAGTGAATAGATTGACCTTGAAACAACAACGATTAATTACTATTGCTATAAAACAAGCTCGTATTTTATCTTCGTTACCTTTTCTTAATAATGAGAAACAATTTGAGAAAACCGAGTCGATCCCTAGAACTACTGGTCCTAGAACCAGAAATAAATAGGGCCTACTCCTCAATTGAATCAAAACAACTCTAATTGGAATTCAAAATCAGATTGATTGATCTTTTGTTCGAAAAAGCCGAGAGATTTTATTGTTGCGTCGTAATAGAATAAAAAAAAGAATGGGAGAAGAAGAAATCTTTTTTTTTTTGAAACGTGTTCGTTCATTCCTACTACTTATCTTATCATATTAATTTCTACTCTACCTTCCCGGAGGTCATTCTCCGGGGAACTCCGTTTAAATCATTCCGGTGAATTCCTTCCAATCTCCTTATTTGATGATCTCATTGGAAATCATGTAAAGACAATTCCTATTTGATATAGCTATTTGTGCAGGTATTTTACGATTAAGAAGCAACTGCCTCTTGTACAGATCATGTATTAATCGACTATAACTATAGGATACCCTATTCTCACGAGTTACTGCATTTATCCGAGTGATCCACAAACGACGAAAATCTCTCTTTCGCCTGCCTCTATCCCGATGAGAGGACACCAAAGCTCTCATTTTCTGTTGAGTAGTAGTTCGAGTAAGTCTTGAATGGGCCCCTCGAAAGGTTGATGCAAATAAACGAATTTTTGTTCGACGTCTCCGAGCTATATATCCTCGTCTAACTCTGGTCATTGAATCAAATTAAACTTTGATGAATAACTAATCGATTTCTTTTCTTTCAGTCATTCTTTTCCCCTCTCCTGGTTTATTAATAACAAAACGGATTCTTCCGATGTATAAAATAAAAATTCCAATGGCTTTTGCTACTATGACCTTCCCAACCACGATTTTTATTTCTTCCAGGCATTTATTTCACCTCAAAATAAGAAATTTTACCGATATTTGGTATAAAATAGGTATAAAATAAATAGGTAGTAAATGTAAATGGATAAATAAATAAATAGTGGCTTCCATCGTTTCTATGGTTACTTCTTAAACGGTGAGGCCCTCTCTATACACCGGAGCCCCTTCCCTCATTTAATCAATGTTATTGGTAACTTGTACAGTTCACACTCTTTGGCTCTACCCATGAATTGTCCAGTAATAGGTCTTTTCACAATGAGATCTATTCATACAGTGACGGCATTTAAGTATGAAGGTTGGCTAGGTAGCTGACCCTGTTAGTCCGTTCTTTCAAGAGTAGGAGCATAATCTTTCTGCTTCTTAAATACCATTTCCCCCGCTTAATGGATAACCATTTGCTACCAATGGAGAATTGCTTTTCATCTCAAATCGAGGTGATTGGATTTGCACCAATGGAAACCATAAATTCCATACACAATAGAGGTATATGATAGATCTTTATTTTTAGATAGTGAATGGAGTTCTTCCATTCTATCCCATTCATTGGTACTGGTCATTGAGACTGGAAAAATCGTCTCATTTGTTCTAGCTCATGATCTGAACGAGTCGCACATACACCCTAGTACATGTTCCTCGACGCTGAGGACATCCTCGAAGAGCTGGGGATTTCGTGACATTTCTGATTGGCTGTCTTGTGTTTCTAATAAGTTGTTTAATGGTTGGCATGCTGAATCGTATACAGAATGGGCTGGTTTAGATCGATCCTAACCGGATGATTATGAATTACTTCCATTTACTATTTTATTTTACCCGGGTAAGAAGATAAAAGATCAAATCGCGGTTCATTCGAATTATGATTCGAAATGGAATCACGGATTTATGCGAAATCCCCGGTATTTTCGACCGCTACAAGATCAACAATGCCATGAGCTTGGGCTTCTGCTGCTGACATAAAAACATCTCTTTCCATGTCTTCGGATACAACCCATAAAGGATTGCCCGTTCTTTGTACATAAACCCTTGTGAGGATTTCGCGGAGTTTCAGTAGTTCTTCCGCTTCCAGGATAAATTCTCCTGTGGGTGCCTCATAAAAAGAACTAGCAGGTTGGTGGATCATAACCCTGATGATATAACATAATAAACGATTCCTATATCTCGCATGATCGGGCGAAAGGAAGGGATAAAGAATAACAAACAAGAAGAAAAAGATAGAATTGAACAACCGTACAGGCATCTTTTGTGCATTGCATACGGCTCTGCAATGGAATTTCTTTTTCCCTTCCATCAAAGAAAGAGACAAATAGAATCCATCAGACCCAGATCGTTGAATGATCCATTTACCATCCTTCCTTTCGTAGGAGTCAAAAAATACTATGATGGTTCCGTTGCTTTATATATTTATCTCGTCTGAGATTCAGCAATCCCAAAGTTTCTTTTTGATCCGATCAAATAAGGAAAAAAGAATCTTTTTTTTTTTTTTCATACTCTTTCATAACATAAATATCGGAAAGAGACTTCTGGTGTGGAAGCAAAAAGGTTTGTGACGCTGAAATGGAACCCCGATACATAAGATCAAATCGGAAATAACCTTTGTTTCATACTACTATCTCGATACATAATCTCATGTTATGAAAAAACGAGAATGGTTTGCTCATATCGAACTCGAAATGCCATGCTATTATTACTTATTATTTATATTCCATATGGCGAAGGCATAGTCTTCTTTTTCTCTCAAATAAAAAACTCATTGGCGCCAAGCGTGAGGGAATGCTAGACGTTTGGTAATTTCTCCTCCGACCAGGATGAAAGATCCCATTGAAGCGGCTAATCCCATGCATATTGTATGCACATCTGGTGGCACAAATTGCATAGTATCATAAATAGATATTCCTGGTATTACCCATCCGCCGGGAGAGTTTATAAACAAATAAAGATCCCTGGTATCATCCTCTATGCTGAGATATACCATGAGACCAACAAGTTGATTCGAGATCTCGCTATCAACCTCTTGGCCTAAAAAAAGTAATCTTTCTCGATAAAGTCGGTTGATTAGGACAAAATTGTATCCTTTAGGAACCGTACACGCACCTTTGGATGCATACGGTTCAAAAAATAAAAATTGCGAAACAAAAAAAGAATCAATGTGTCGATTCCAGCCCTTTTCTCTTTTCGTAGCAGGGTTTTTCCTAACGAAGGGGCTTTTTCTTCCATTTTTCAAGAAACATGAGTTTTGACTTGACTTGCTTCCCTAGAATTCACTGAACTTATCGAACTAACCTCTCATTGATGTATTGTTTCATCGAGATCCAAATCACGATGTAATTTTCTTGTTCCTGAATGGGCCTCTTCAATTCTTTTAGGTTTATGCTCTACTCCGGGTAAAGATCTGCCCGAATTCTATTTGCACATATAGGACAAATAATCTCAGTACCACTTCTTTTTGCTACGACTTCTTTTTTTTTTTTCAATTCGTTTCATGTCTTCCGCCCAATATATGATGTATTCATCATATTACTCCATTGATTGGCAGTATGAGATCACTCATATGGTATAAAGGAATCATTTATGATACGAGTGGTAATCATACATAGATTACCAATTTGGTATTTTCTGAACGGAGCCTGTATACTTCATTTTATTGGTCCAAGCCAACCATAAATTCTTCTAATTGATAATATGGATCCCCCAATAAATTGATCTAATTGCACTTCACGCTCCGAATTATTGATGGTTCAATCAATCTTTCTTGGGCGAAAGAGAGGATATCTCCATCGGGGGAGAGAACGGGGAAATCCCATATGACCCAATATGTCTGACAAGTCGCACTATACGTCAACCCAAACTGCATCTTCCTCTCCAGGACTCCGAAAAGGTACTTTTGGAACACCAATGGGCATTAAATTAAAGAAAAAGAGGTTAAGTACTATACTTCACTTTGATGTGGAAACGTAACAACGGGTTTATTGTCTTCATAATATTGCCGTTTATCGTATTTTATCAATAGATTCGAAGGTTCATGGAGGAAGACAGAATGAATAAAGAAAAATTCTTACGAATGGATCGTTTGAATGATGAACAAGTATCTATGCATTCGCTCACAAAAAATGGGACCAGCCCCCATTGCGTATTGGTACTTATTGGGTATAGAATAGATCTGCTTCTCTTTGTTCCTACGAACAGAATTGTTCAATTATTACCAACGGAACGGAATAAATATTAACCCTTGCTTCGGGATAATCCACTGAAAAGGTGAGGTCCATAGCATAGTCTTTTCCAATGCGATAAAGTTACATAGTGTCTATTTTTTCTTTGATAAAGGGGTATTTCCATGGGTTTACCTTGGTATCGTGTTCATACCGTCGTATTGAATGATCCCGGTCGGTTGCTTTCTGTCCATATAATGCATACAGCTCTAGTTTCTGGTTGGGCCGGTTCGATGGCTTTATACGAATTAGCAGTTTTTGATCCCTCTGACCCCGTTCTTGATCCAATGTGGAGACAAGGTATGTTCGTTATCCCTTTCATGACTCGTTTAGGAATAAACAATTCATGGGGTGGTTGGAGTATCACAGGAGGAACTATAACGAATCCGGGTATTTGGAGTTACGAAGGTGTGGCCGGGGCACATATTGTGTTTTCTGGCTTGTGCTTCTTAGCAGCTATCTGGCATTGGGTGTATTGGGACCTAGAAATATTCTGTGATGAACGTACGGGAAAACCCTCTTTGGATTTGCCCAAGATCTTTGGAATTCATTTATTTCTCTCAGGGGTGGCTTGCTTTGGGTTTGGCGCATTTCATGTAACAGGCTTGTATGGTCCTGGAATATGGGTGTCCGATCCTTATGGCCTAACCGGAAAAGTACAATCTGTAAATCCAGCGTGGGGCGCGGAAGGTTTTGATCCTTTTGTTCCGGGAGGAATAGCCTCTCATCATATTGCAGCGGGGACATTGGGCATATTAGCGGGTCTATTCCATCTTAGTGTCCGCCCGCCCCAACGTCTATACAAAGGATTACGTATGGGCAATATTGAAACGGTCCTTTCCAGTAGTATCGCTGCTGTCTTTTTTGCAGCTTTCGTTGTTGCTGGAACTATGTGGTATGGTTCAGCAACTACCCCGATCGAATTATTTGGTCCCACTCGTTATCAGTGGGATCAGGGATACTTCCAGCAAGAAATATATCGAAGGGTTGGTGCCGGGCTAGCCGAAAATCTGAGTTTGTCGGAAGCTTGGTCTAAAATTCCCGAAAAATTAGCTTTTTATGATTACATCGGTAATAATCCGGCGAAAGGGGGATTATTCAGAGCAGGCTCAATGGATAACGGGGATGGAATAGCTGTTGGATGGTTAGGACACCCCATCTTTAGAGATAAAGAAGGGCATGAGCTTTTTGTACGTCGTATGCCTACTTTTTTTGAAACATTTCCAGTAGTTTTGGTAGACGGAGACGGAATTGTGAGAGCCGATGTTCCTTTTAGAAGGGCAGAATCAAAGTATAGTGTCGAACAGGTAGGTGTAACTGTTGAGTTCTATGGTGGCGAACTCAATGGAGTCAGTTATAGTGATCCCGCTACTGTGAAAAAATATGCTAGACGTGCCCAATTGGGTGAAATTTTTGAATTAGATCGTGCTACTTTGAAATCCGATGGTGTTTTTCGTAGCAGTCCAAGAGGTTGGTTCACTTTTGGACATGCTACGTTTGCTTTGCTCTTCTTTTTCGGACACATTTGGCATGGCGCTAGAACCTTGTTCAGAGATGTTTTTGCTGGTATTGACCCAGATTTGGATGCTCAAGTGGAATTTGGGGCATTCCAAAAACTTGGAGATCCAACTACAAAGAGACAAGTAGTCTGATACAACATTGCTCTGGTATCTTTCGCCTCTATTTGATTTTTTTTTTGATTTGACATAAGGGATTGGAGAAATCTTGATTTTCATCATCGCCTTTTCTTTGACTCTTGCCCTTTCTTTATCTGGGAAATGATCCCAAATGAATAGGTGTGGAAGCTATAATTGTAAACCACGATCGAATCTATGGAAGCATTGGTTTATACATTCCTGTTAGTCTCGACTTTAGGGATCATTTTTTTCGCTATCTTTTTTCGAGAACCGCCTAAGGTTCCGACTAAAAAGATGAAATGATTTTTCATTATCTCAATTGAAGTAATGAGCCCCCCAATATGGGAGGTTCATTATTTCAACTAGTCCCCGTGTTCCTCGAATGGATCTCTTAGTTGTTGAGAGGGTTGCCCAAAAGCGGTATATAAGGCGTACCCAGTAAAGCTTACAAGTGAACCAGATATGGAGATGGCGACTAGGGTTGCTGTTTCCATTATTAGATAATTTCAAGACCACGATCGATCTACGCTACGATAAGATCGTTTATTTACAACGAAATAGTATACAAAGTCAACAGATCTCAACCAATGCAATAGGATTTATGGCTACACAAACCGTTGAGGGTAGTTCTAGATCTGGGCCAAGACGAACTATTACAGGGGATTTATTGAAACCATTGAATTCGGAATATGGTAAAGTGGCTCCTGGATGGGGAACTACCCCCTTCATGGGTGTCGCAATGGCTCTATTTGCGATATTCCTATCTATTATTTTGGAGATTTATAATTCTTCCGTTTTACTGGATGGAATTTCAATGAGTTAGGTCCCATAAGAACCATGAAGTCCTAGCTTTTCAATCCAAAATGAATCACTTAGGACTCGGATTTCTAGGCCATTCTGGTAGTTCGACCGTGGAATTCCGTTGTTTCGGTATTTCCGGAATATGAGTGTGTGACTTGTTATAATTGATCCTATTGATAGTACAGAGAATAGGTCTGTCATCTCGATAGAGATGGTTCTACCTCGTCGGATATTCATTCTAGTATCCGGAGCACGGAATATATGGAATAGATCAAGAAATATTTGAACTATGATTCATACCTACTATTCAGACCTCGCAACCGGACTCCAACAAATTTTCAAACAACGAGTCATAAATCGAACGATTTTTCTTCCTTCAGAATTATGCTTATTTTGACCGAAGGACCAATGTTTCTATGGATTTTTAGTGATTCCATCCATTCATTGAATAAGTGATGATCAAATGGTTCTTACTCAGAGAACCTTTGGGCTTAGCTTGGGCGCTTTATTGAATCATCGTGGTTCTAGTATGAATCTGAGGTTTCAATCGATTCATAGGGTCTCCACAAGAGAATTCCTATCAATAGTAAACAAAACATATAGTAAATCCGTATTACGCACAAACAAAAACAACAAATCCAAAATAAAATAAATAGGGGAAGAGAAGATTCAAGAGGCCTATAACGATCAACATAAAGACGAATGAGCCAACTTGATATTTTGGCATTATCATCACAAAGAAGAGATTCCGGATTTTGGTTCCTTCGCTTCGTATCTTCAGGGACGATTGAATCAAGTGGCTAAGAAGTTTCAAACTTTCTATTCCATATCCGTTGCAACCACTATTTGGGTGTTTTTGCTTGAGCCGTACGAGATGAAATTCTCATATACGGTTCTCAGAGGGGGAGTCTCTTTGGTTTACCTATCTCAATAAAGTATATGATTGGTTCGAGGAGCGTCTCGAGATTCAGGCGATTGCAGATGATATAACTAGTAAATATGTTCCTCCTCATGTCAACATATTTTATTGTCTAGGAGGGATCACACTTACTTGTTTTTTAGTACAAGTAGCTACCGGTTTTGCTATGACTTTTTACTATCGTCCGACCGTTACAGAGGCTTTTGCCTCTGTTCAATACATAATGACTGAAGCCAACTTTGGTTGGTTAATCCGATCAGTTCATCGATGGTCAGCAAGTATGATGGTGCTAATGATGATCCTACACGTATTTCGTGTGTATCTCACAGGTGGATTTAAAAAACCTCGCGAATTGACTTGGGTTACAGGCGTGATTTTGGCTGTATTGACTGCATCTTTTGGTGTAACTGGTTATTCCTTACCT